GCTCGTGTAGCTTAAATTAAAGCATAACACTGAAGCTGTTAAAATGAGCCCTAAAAAGCTCCAAGAGCACAAAGGCTTGGTCCTGACTTTATTATCAACTTTGGCTAAACTTACACATGCAAGCATCCGCACCCCCGTGAGAATGCCCTAACAGTTCCCTATCGGGAACAAGGAGCTGGTATCAGGCACATATTTTTATAAGCCCATAACACCTTGCTTAAGCCACACCCCCAAGGGCACCCAGCAGTGATAAACATTAAGCCATAAGTGAAAACTTGACTTAGTTAAAGCCACCAGGGTTGGTAAAACTCGTGCCAGCCACCGCGGTTATACGAGTAACCCAAGTTGATACAATTACCGGCGTAAAGCGTGGTTAAGATAAACCAAAAAATTAAAGCCGAACCGCCTCAAAGCTGTTATACGCTTCCGAGCGTGAGAAGCCCAACCACGAAAGTGGCTTTATAACCTCTGAATCCACGAAAGCTAGGAAACAAACTGGGATTAGATACCCCACTATGCCTAGCCCTAAACATCGATAGCACAATACATGCTATCCGCCTGGGTACTACGGGCATTAGCCTAAAACCCAAAGGACTTGGCGGTGCTTTAGACCCCCCTAGAGGAGCCTGTTCTATAACCGATAATCCCCGTTCAACCTCACCCCTCCTTGTTCTTTTCCGCTTATATACCACCGTCGTCAGCTTACCCTGTGAAAGTTTAACAGTAAGCAAAATTGGAATCTTACCCCAACACGTCAGGTCGAGGTGTAGCGTATGGAGGGGGAAGAAATGGGCTACATTCCCTATAATTAGGGTATACGAACGACTACACTGAAACACGTGTCCTGAAGGAGGATTTAGCAGTAAGCGGAAAATAGAGTGTTCCACTGAAGTAGGCTCTGAAGCGCGCACACACCGCCCGTCACTCTCCCCAAGCCCCCAACCCTAAAAATTAATTTAAAACCCTACTGATGCAAAGGGGAGACAAGTCGTAACATGGTAAGTGTACCGGAAGGTGCACTTGGTTAAACTCAGAATATAGCTAAAATAGAAAAGCATCTCCCTTACACCGAGAAGTTATCCGTGCAATTCGGATTATCCTGACGCCAAACAGCTAGCCCCCACCCAAAAAACAACAAAACATTATTAATATCCCCCAATATACCCCCTCCCCCACCCCTAAACCATTTTTAATCCCTAGTATGGGCGACAGAAAAGGACCTAGGAGCTATAAAGAAAGTACCGTAAGGGAACGCTGAAAAAGAAATGAAACAACTCACTAAAAGCCTAAAAAAGCAGAGATATTTCCTCGTACCTTTTGCATCATGATTTAGCCAGTAAATTTCAAGCAAAGAGAACTTTAGTTCGACTCCCCGAAACTAGGTGAGCTACTCCGAGACAGCCTTATAGGGCGACCCCGTCTCTGTTGCAAAAGAGTGGGAAGATCTCCGAGTAGAGGTGACAGATCTACCGAACCTAGTTATAGCTGGTTGCCTGAGAAATGAATAGAAGTTCAGCCTCCCGGCTTCTTTATTCAATCCCCCCCCGATGTAAAGAAACCGAGAAAGTTAGTCAAAGGGGGTACAGCCCCTTTGAAACAAGAAACAACTTTTATAGGTGGATAAAGATCATAATAAAGAAAGGACATTAATATTATGGTGGGCCTAAAAGCAGCCACCCCTAAAGAAAGCGTTAAAGCTCAGATATTCCTCACCGTCCCTTTATCCTGATAAAACATCTTAAACCCCTAATCTTACCGGGCCATCCCATGCAAACATGGGAGAGACCATGCTAATATGAGTAATAAGAGAGCCTACGACTCTCTCCCCGCACACGTGTAAATCGGAACGGACCCCCCACCGAACATTAACGGCCCCAAAAAAAGAGGGTATTGAACAACAACCCCAACAACTAGAAAAACATCCTATAATTTAACCGTTAACCCCACACTGGTGTGCCAACAAGGAAAGACTAAAAGAAAAAGAAGGAACTCGGCAAACACAAGCCTCGCCTGTTTACCAAAAACATCGCCTCTTGTAAACCAAAAATAAGAGGTCCCGCCTGCCCAGTGACTATAAGTTTAACGGCCGCGGTATTTTAACCGTGCAAAGGTAGCGCAATCACTTGTCTTTTAAATGGGGACCAGTATGAATGGCTCCACGAGGGCTTAGCTGTCTCCTTTTTCAGGTCAATGAAATTGATCTTCCCGTGCAGAAGCGGGAATTACTACATAAGACGAGAAGACCCTGTGGAGCTTTAGACACCAAGATGGCCCATGTTAAACACCTCTCCAAAAAGAACTAAACAAATGGAATCTACCACCCTGATGTCTTTGGTTGGGGCGACCGTGGAGAAACATAAAACCCCCACGCGGAAAGAGAATACTATTAAAATTTTTACTCTTACAACCAAGAGCCACCGCTCTAATAAACAGAATTTCTGACCTAGAAGATCCGGCAACGCCGATTAACGGACCAAGTTACCCCAGGGATAACAGCGCAATCCCCTTTTAGAGCCCATATCGACAAGGGGGTTTACGACCTCGATGTTGGATCAGGACATCCTAATGGTGCAGCCGCTATTAAGGGTTCGTTTGTTCAACGATTAAAGTCCTACGTGATCTGAGTTCAGACCGGAGTAATCCAGGTCAGTTTCTATCTATGTTATGATCTTTTCTAGTACGAAAGGACCGAAAAGAAGAGGCCCATGATTAAAACACGCCTCACCCTCATCTAGTGAATACAACTAAAATAGATAAGAGCGCATAATCACCTGCTAAAGAAAATAGCATGTTAGGGTGGCAGAGCCCGGTTACTGCAAAAGACCTAAGCCCTTTCCACGGAAGTTCAAGTCCTCCCCTTAACTATGATCTCAATATTAATATCTTACATCATCAACCCTTTAGCCTTTATCGTCCCCGTATTACTAGCCGTTGCTTTCCTAACATTAATTGAACGAAAAGTATTAGGGTATATACAACTACGAAAAGGCCCAAATATCGTTGGACCTTACGGCCTCCTACAACCAATTGCTGATGGTGTAAAACTATTTATTAAAGAGCCAGTTCGACCCTCCACCTCTTCCCCTGTTTTATTTCTCCTAGCCCCTATTCTAGCCCTTACTCTCGCGCTTACTCTATGAGCGCCCTTACCTATGCCTTACCCAGTTATAGACTTAAACTTAAGCATCCTATTTATCCTAGCCTTATCTAGTCTTGCCGTCTACTCAATTTTAGGCTCAGGATGAGCCTCCAACTCAAAATATGCCTTAATTGGTGCCCTACGAGCAGTTGCTCAAACCATCTCCTATGAGGTCAGCCTAGGACTAATTCTCCTATGTGTAATTATTTTCACCGGAGGCTTCACACTTCAAACCTTTAATATTACCCAAGAAAGCATTTGACTAATCTTACCTGCATGACCTCTAAGCGCTATATGATATATCTCAACCCTAGCAGAAACGAATCGTGCCCCCTTCGATTTAACAGAAGGAGAATCTGAATTAGTATCAGGCTTCAACGTAGAATATGCAGGAGGCCCCTTCGCCCTCTTTTTCCTAGCAGAATACGCAAACATCCTACTTATAAATACACTCTCCGCCACACTATTCCTAGGAGCCTCCCACATTCCAACAATCCCAGAACTCACTACAATCAACCTTATAACTAAAGCCGCCCTACTTTCAATTGTTTTCCTATGAGTACGGGCCTCTTACCCTCGATTTCGTTATGACCAGCTAATACACCTTATCTGAAAAAATTTCCTGCCCCTTACACTAGCCCTAGTTATTTGACACCTATCCCTCCCAGTCGCACTAGCAGGTATTCCCCCTCAACTATAACATAAGGAGCTGTGCCTGAAATAAAGGGCCACTTTGATAGAGTGAATCATGGGGGTTAAAATCCCCCCAACTCCTAAATAGAAATAGGGGTCTCGAACCCCCCCTGAAGAGATCAAAACTCTTAGTGCTTCCACTACACCACTTCCTAGTAGTATAAGCTAAACAAGCTCCCGGGCCCATACCCCGACAAATGTTGGTTGAACTCCTTCTGCTACTGATGAGCCCTTATACCCTTAGCATCCTACTACTCGGAATAGGACTTGGAACTACCATTACACTTTCAAGTTCACACTGACTCCTTGCCTGAATAGGACTTGAGATAAATACCCTAGCAATCCTCCCAATCCTAACTCAACACCACCACCCACGGGCAGTCGAAGCAACCATTAAATACTTCTTGATTCAAGCCACCGCTGCAGCCATACTATTATTTGCTAGCACCACCAACGCCTGACTCACAGGACAATGAGATATTCAACAAATATCGCACCCCTTCCCTATTACCCTAATCACCCTAGCCCTGGCCCTCAAAGTAGGACTTGCCCCCGTCCACGCCTGACTCCCTGAAGTACTACAAGGTCTAGACCTCACTACAGGACTAATCATGTCAACCTGACAAAAACTTGCCCCTTTTGCCCTACTCCTACAAATTCAACCCTCCAACTCAACCTTACTAATTATATTAGGCTTCACATCTACTCTTATCGGAGGATGAGGAGGCCTAAATCAAACACAACTACGTAAAATCCTAGCCTACTCCTCAATCGCACATCTAGGTTGAATAATCTTAGTTATCCAATTCTCACCCTCACTTACCCTCCTTGCCCTTCTTACATACATTACCATAACCTTTTCAATTTTCCTTATCTTCAAATTAAACGAATCGACAAACATTAACACCCTAGCTACCTCTTGAACAAAAGCCCCGACACTCACAGCCCTTACCCCACTTGTTTTATTATCTTTAGGAGGCCTCCCCCCATTAACCGGCTTCATACCAAAATGACTAATTCTACAAGAAATAACAAAACAAGACCTCCCATTAGTAGCCACCCTGGCAGCCCTCTCAGCTCTCCTTAGCCTATACTTCTATCTACGCCTTTCATATGCAATAACCCTAACCATATCCCCCAACAATTTAACCGCCACGGCACCCTGACGCACTCGTTCTTTACGAACTACCCTCCCCCTTGCAACCTCCACTACTGCCGCCCTAGCCCTTTTACCGCTTACCCCAACGGCCGCCGCACTTTTAACATTCTAAGAGACTTAGGTTAGCACTAGACCTAGGGCCTTCAAAGCCCTCAGCGAGAGTGAAATTCTCTCAGTCCCTGATAAGACTTGCAGGACACTAACCCACATCTCTTGTATGCAAAACAAACACTTTAATTAAGCTAAAGCCTTACTAGATGAGTAGGCCTCGATCCTACTAACCCTTAGTTAACAGCTAAGCGCCCAAACCAGAGAGCATCCATCTACCTTTCCCCGCCTGCCAGTAGAAACGGAGGCGGGGAAAGCCCCGACAAGTAGTTAGCTTGCCTCTTCAGATTTGCAATCTGACGTGTAACACCCCGGAGCTTGATAAGAAGAGGACTTAAACCTCTCTCTATGGGGCTACAACCCACCGCTTAAAACTCAGCCATCCTACCTGTGGCAATTACACGATGATTCTTTTCAACAAACCATAAAGACATTGGCACCCTTTACCTAGTCTTCGGTGCTTGGGCCGGAATAGTGGGCACAGCTTTAAGCCTGCTTATTCGAGCCGAACTAAGTCAACCAGGATCTCTTCTTGGAGATGACCAAATTTATAATGTTATTGTTACGGCACATGCATTTGTAATAATTTTCTTTATAGTTATACCCATCATAATCGGCGGGTTTGGAAACTGACTAATCCCCCTAATAATTGGCGCCCCCGACATAGCATTCCCTCGAATAAACAATATAAGCTTCTGACTCCTCCCTCCCTCCTTTCTCCTCCTGCTTGCTTCCTCGGGGGTTGAAGCTGGTGCGGGAACAGGATGAACAGTATACCCCCCTTTAGCCGGTAACCTGGCTCACGCAGGGGCCTCTGTTGATCTAACTATTTTCTCCTTACATTTAGCGGGTGTTTCCTCTATTCTAGGGGCTATTAACTTTATTACAACTATTATTAACATAAAACCTCCTGCCATCTCACAATACCAGACACCTCTCTTCGTATGAGCCGTATTAATTACTGCCGTCCTACTTCTCCTATCCCTCCCTGTCCTAGCCGCTGGTATTACAATACTCCTAACAGACCGAAACCTAAATACAACCTTCTTTGACCCCGCTGGAGGTGGAGACCCAATCCTTTACCAACATCTATTTTGATTCTTCGGACACCCAGAAGTTTATATTTTAATTCTACCTGGTTTCGGAATAGTGTCACACATTGTTGCCTACTATGCCGGTAAAAAAGAACCCTTCGGCTACATAGGAATAGTATGAGCCATGATGGCTATCGGCCTTCTCGGTTTTATTGTATGAGCCCATCATATGTTTACAGTAGGTATAGACGTTGATACTCGAGCCTACTTTACTTCAGCCACAATAATTATCGCCATCCCGACAGGTGTAAAAGTCTTCAGCTGACTCGCCACCCTTCACGGCGGGGCGCTCAAATGAGAAGCCCCTCTTCTATGAGCACTAGGCTTTATTTTCCTCTTTACAGTAGGGGGATTAACAGGAATTATTCTAGCTAATTCTTCCTTAGATATTGTACTTCATGATACATACTACGTAGTAGCCCACTTCCATTACGTACTCTCAATGGGTGCTGTATTTGCCATTATTGCCGGCTTTGTACATTGATTCCCCCTATTTTCAGGCTACACCCTTCACGAAACTTGAACAAAAGTCCACTTTGGGGTTATATTTACTGGTGTTAATATTACCTTCTTCCCCCAACACTTCCTAGGATTAGCCGGAATGCCCCGTCGCTACTCCGACTACCCCGACGCCTATACCCTATGAAACACAGTCTCATCTTTCGGCTCTTTAATCTCCCTAGTAGCCGTCGTACTATTCCTATTTATTATTTGAGAAGCATTCGCCGCCAAACGTGAAGTTTCAGCAGTAGCACTAACCACAACAAATGTAGAATGACTTCATGGCTGCCCTCCCCCTTATCACACATTTGAGGAACCCGCCTTCGTCCAAATTCAAACAACCTAACCAGAAAGGGAGGAATCGAACCCCCATACTTTGGTTTCAAGCCAAACACAACTAAGCCACTCTGCCACTTTCTTAATAAGGTACTAGTATAACTCGTTAATACAATGCCTTGTCAGGGCATAATTGCGGGTTAAAACCCCGCGTACCTTAAAATGGCTTACCCCACTCAACTAGGCTTTCAAGACGCGGCATCTCCTGTAATAGAAGAACTCCTTCATTTCCACGACCATGCCCTTATAATTGTATTTCTCATTAGTACATTTGTCCTTTACATTATCGCGGCCATAATTTCTACTAAATTAACTGATAAGTACATTTTAGATTCCCAAGAGATCGAAATCATTTGAACACTACTGCCAGCAGTCGTTCTTATTATGATTGCATTACCCTCCCTTCGAATTCTGTACCTTATAGACGAAATCAACGACCCCCACCTTACAATTAAAGCCGTAGGTCACCAATGATATTGAAGCTACGAATACACCGACTACGAAAACCTAGGTTTTGACTCATATATAATCCCCACTCAAGACCTAGAACCCGGACAATTCCGCCTCTTAGAGGTTGATCATCGAATAGTAGTACCTGTTGACTCACCTATCCGGGTATTAATTACAGCTGAAGACGTGCTTCACTCCTGAGCAGTACCCGCCCTCGGCGTTAAAATAGATGCAGTACCCGGACGCCTAAACCAAACAGCCTTTATCACATCCCGCCCCGGAGTCTTCTTCGGCCAATGCTCTGAAATCTGCGGTGCTAACCATAGCTTTATACCCATCGTTGTAGAAGCAGTCCCCTTAGAATACTTTGAAAACTGAACTACTCTAATAATTCAAGAACTTTCGCTAATGAAGCTAAACAGGGCCTCAGCGTTAGCCTTTTAAGCTAAAAATTGGTGCCTCCCGACCACCCCTAGCGACATGCCACAACTCAACCCCGCCCCTTGATTTTTTATTTTAGTATATGCTTGAATGATATTCCTAATTATTCTTCCTACTAAAGTAATAAGCCATGAATACCCAAACGAACCTAGCCCCCAAAGCGCAAAAGCCCTACAAACAAAACCCTGAGACTGACCTTGGCTCTAAGCTTTTTTGACCACTTTATAAGCCCCGAATGATTAGGTATTCCCCTAGTAGCCCTAGCCTTAACTCTTCCTTGAGTACTTCTTCCTACCGCTCCTAGCCGATGACTAAACAACCGACTCATTACACTTCAAAGCTGATTTATTAACCGATTTACCCAACAACTCTTCTTACCACTTAACCCTGGAGGCCATAAATGAGCTGTACTTCTTACTTCTTTAATAATGTTTTTAATTACAATTAACATGTTAGGGCTTCTTCCTTACGTATTTACACCTACCACAGAACTCTCCATAAACATAGCTTTCGCTGTACCCCTTTGAGCAGCAACTGTTATTATAGGCATGCGAAACCAACCAACCCATGCCCTAGGACACCTACTACCAGAAGGAACACCCACCCTCCTAATCCCCGTATTAATTATTATCGAAACAATTAGCCTGTTCATTCGACCCTTAGCCCTGGGAGTTCGACTAACGGCCAACTTAACAGCCGGCCACCTCTTAATTCAACTAATTGCCACAGCTGCCTTTGTCCTCCTCCCCCTTATACCTACAGTAGCAATTCTCACCACTATTCTTCTATTCTTACTCACCCTACTTGAAGTAGCCGTAGCTATAATTCAAGCCTACGTCTTCGTACTTCTCCTAAGCCTCTACCTTCAAGAAAACATCTAATGGCCCACCAAGCACATGCATATCATATAGTAGACCCCAGCCCCTGACCCTTAACAGGGGCAGTGGCTGCCCTCTTAATAACATCAGGCCTCGCAATTTGGTTTCACTTTAATTCCACAACATTAATAACACTCGGACTTATTTTACTTATCCTCACAATATATCAATGATGACGAGACATTGTACGAGAAGGCACATTTCAAGGACACCATACACCTCCTGTTCAAAAAGGCCTTCGATACGGAATAATCTTATTTATTACTTCTGAAGTCTTCTTCTTCTTAGGCTTTTTCTGAGCCTTCTACCATTCAAGCCTTGCCCCTACCCCTGAACTAGGAGGCTGCTGACCACCAACTGGCCTAATTACACTAGACCCCTTTGAAGTTCCCCTGCTCAACACAGCCGTCCTACTCGCCTCTGGGGTAACAGTGACCTGAGCCCACCACAGCATTATGGAAGGCCTACGAAAACAAGCCATCCACTCTCTCACACTCACAATCTTACTTGGTTTCTACTTCACCTTCCTACAAGCAATAGAGTACTACGAAGCCCCCTTCTCAATCGCAGACGGAGTATATGGCTCCACATTTTTCGTAGCAACAGGATTCCACGGCCTACATGTTATTATTGGCTCCACCTTCCTGGCCGTATGTCTTATTCGCCAAATTAAATACCACTTCACCTCTGAACATCATTTCGGGTTCGAGGCAGCTGCTTGATACTGACACTTTGTCGACGTCGTCTGATTATTCCTATACATCTCCATCTACTGATGAGGATCTTATCTTTCTAGTATCAAAACAAGTATAAGTGACTTCCAATCACCCGGTCTTGGTTAAAGTCCAAGGAAAGATAATGAACTTAGTCACAACAATCATTGCCATTACCATCGCACTCTCCACTATTCTAGCCCTCGTCGCCTTCTGACTTCCCCAAATAAATCCTGACCACGAAAAACTCTCCCCTTATGAGTGCGGTTTTGATCCACTTGGGTCAGCTCGACTTCCCTTTTCCATACGATTTTTTCTCGTTGCTATTCTCTTCTTATTATTCGACTTAGAAATTGCCCTACTCCTGCCCCTACCCTGAGGAGATCAACTCGCATCCCCTCTACTAACCTTCTTCTGAGCCGCCTCCGTTCTAACCCTTCTTACTCTAGGCTTAATTTATGAATGAATGCAAGGAGGCCTAGAATGAGCAGAATAGGTAATTAGTTTAAAAAAAACATTTGATTTCGGCTCAAAAACTTGCGGTTAAACTCCACAATTGCCCGATGACCCCGATCCAATTTGCCTTCTCCTCCTCTTTCATACTAGGTTTAATAGGATTAGCATTTTACCGAACCCACCTTCTCTCAGCACTGCTCTGCCTAGAAGGTTTAATGCTTTCCTTATTCATTGCCCTCTCCCTATGAACCTTACAGTTAGACTCTACAAGTTTTTCAACTGCCCCAATATTACTACTTGCTTTTTCAGCTTGTGAAGCAAGCGCCGGTCTAGCCCTACTGGTAGCCACTACCCGTACCCACGGCAGTGATCGCTTAAAAAACCTTAACCTGCTCAAATGTTAAAAATCCTCATCCCCACAATCATACTTATTCCTATAACCTGAACAATCTGCGCCAAATGGCTATGACCTATAACCTTAATACATAGCCTAATTATTGCCCTCGCTAGCCTAACCTGACTAAAAAATCCCTCAGAAACAGGCTGATCTGACCTTAACCCCTATATGGCCACAGACCCTCTTTCAACCCCCCTTCTTGTTCTTACCTGCTGACTACTACCTCTTATAATTCTAGCAAGCCAAAAACACACCGCCTTAGAGCCTATTTCCCGACAACGATCCTTTATTTCACTCCTTACATCCTTACAAATTTTTCTTATTATAGCCTTCAGCGCTACCGAAGTAATTATATTTTACATCATATTTGAAGCTACCCTCGTCCCAACCCTGTTTCTGATTACTCGATGAGGTAACCAAACAGAACGCCTTAACGCAGGAAATTACTTTTTATTCTATACCTTGGCAGGCTCCCTGCCTCTTCTTGTAGCCCTTCTTATTCTACAAAATAAAATGGGCTCTCTCTCCATACTCACCCTTTTATATTCTAACCCTAACCTGATCTCAAGCTACGCAGACAAATTGTTATGAGCAGGCTGCCTTATAGCATTTTTAGTTAAAATACCACTCTATGGTGTTCACCTTTGACTACCCAAAGCACACGTTGAAGCCCCCGTTGCAGGCTCCATAGTTCTTGCCGCCGTCCTACTAAAACTAGGAGGTTACGGCATAATACGAATGCTAGTAGCACTAGAACCCCTAACCATAGAGCTAAGCTACCCTTTTATTATCTTCGCACTCTGAGGGGTTGTAATAACAGGCTCAATTTGCCTACGACAAACAGACCTAAAATCTCTCATCGCCTATTCCTCAGTAAGCCACATAGGCTTAGTTGTAGGAGGCATCCTAATTCAAACACCATGAGGATTCACAGGTGCTCTAATCCTTATAATTGCTCACGGACTTACATCATCCGCCCTATTCTGCCTAGCAAACACCAACTACGAACGCACACACAGCCGAACATTACTTCTAGCACGAGGCCTACAAATGGCCCTTCCCCTCATAACCTTTTGATGATTTATTGCCAGCCTGGCTAACCTGGCCCTACCTCCCCTTCCAAACCTAATAGGAGAATTAATAATCATTACCTCCCTATTTAACTGATCCTGGTGAACCCTGGCCCTAACCGGAGCAGGCACTTTTATTACTGCGAACTACTCCCTCTACATATTCTTAATATCACAACGAGGCCCACTCCCAGCACACCTCTCAGCCCTAGACCCCTCCCACACCCGAGAACACCTATTGATAGCCCTTCATCTTATTCCATTAGTACTTATCATCTTAAAACCCGAACTAATCTGAGGCTGAGCCGCTTGTAGATATAGTTTAACAAAAACATTAGATTGTGATTCTAAAAACAGGAGTTAAAATCCCCTTATCCACCGAGAGAGGCTCGCTAGCAACGAAGACTGCTAATCTCCGCCACCTTGGTTGAACCCCAAGGCTCACTCGAATAGCGCTCCTAAAGGATAATAGCTCATCCGTTGGTCTTAGGAACCAAAAACTCTTGGTGCAACTCCAAGTAGAAGCTTATGCCCCACACACCTTTAATAATAACCACCTGCTTAATTATCATCTTCTTTATTTTAGCATACCCACTACTAACAACCCTAACCCCCCTACCCCTAAAACCCACCTGAGCCCTAACCCATGTTAAAACAGCAGTAAAACTCGCCTTCATTGTTAGCCTCCTCCCTCTATTTCTATTCCTTAATGAAGGCACAGAAATAATCATTACTAACTGAAACTGAATAAACACCCTGACCTTTGACATCAACATCAGTCTTAAATTTGACCACTATTCAATTATCTTTACACCCATCGCCCTATATGTTACCTGATCTATTCTTGAATTTGCATCCTGATATATGCATTCAGACCCTAACATAAACCGATTTTTTAAGTACCTGTTGGTCTTTCTAATCATAATAATCATCCTAGTTACCGCCAACAACATATTTCAACTTTTCATTGGCTGAGAAGGGGTAGGTATTATGTCTTTTCTCCTAATCGGCTGATGATACGGACGAGCAGATGCAAACACCGCCGCCCTCCAAGCAGTATTATACAATCGAATTGGAGATATCGGACTAATCTTTACCCTAGCATGAATAGCAACAAATCTTAATTCCTGAGAATTACAACAAGTATTTTCAAGCGCCAAAACTATAGACCTTACCCTCCCCCTTCTAGGGTTAATTATTGCCGCCACTGGCAAATCAGCGCAGTTCGGACTTCACCCCTGGCTGCCATCTGCCATAGAAGGTCCTACGCCAGTCTCTGCCCTACTTCACTCCAGCACAATAGTGGTTGCAGGTATTTTCCTCCTAGTACGAACAAGTCCCTTAATAGAAAACAATCAAACAGCCCTCTCCATCTGCCTATGTTTAGGGGCCCTTACTACCCTATTTACCGCCATCTGTGCCCTGACCCAAAACGACATTAAAAAAATCGTTGCATTCTCTACATCAAGCCAACTAGGCCTAATAATGGTTACCATTGGACTTAACCAACCACAACTTGCCTTCCTTCACATCTGCACCCACGCCTTCTTCAAAGCAATACTTTTCCTATGCTCCGGATCTATTATCCACAGCCTAAATGACGAACAGGACATTCGAAAAATAGGAGGCATGCACCACCTTGCCCCTTTTACCTCCTCCTGCTTCACCATTGGCAGCCTAGCCCTCACTGGAACCCCTTTCCTAGCAGGGTTCTTCTCCAAAGACGCCATCATTGAAGCACTCAACACATCATACCTTAACGCCTGAGCCCTAGCCCTGACCCTATTAGCCACCTCATTTACAGCTATTTACTCTTTCCGGATTGTTTTCTTCGTAATCATAGGACACCCCCGATTTAACCCCCTATCCCCTATCAACGAAAACAACCCAACAGTAATTAAACCTATTAAACGACTCGCTTGAGGAAGCATTATTGCCGGCCTCCTAATCACCTCAAATATTATTCCTTTAAAAACACCCGTAATAACTATACCTCCTTCACTAAAACTAGCCGCCCTAATCGTTACAATTCTAGGACTATTACTCGCCTTCGAACTAGCATCTCTTACTAATAAACAATACAAACCCCTCCCACTCCACACTCCTCACCACTTCTCTAATATACTAGGGTTCTTCCCAGCAACCATTCACCGACTCACCCCTAAGATTAACCTTGCTCTAGGGCAAAAAATTGCTACCCAAATAATTGACCATACCTGATTAGAAAAAACAGGCCCTAAAGCCGTAATATTAATTAACCGGCCCCTAATCACAACAACTAGCAATATTCAACAAGGAATAATTAAAACCTATTTAACTATATTTATAATTACCCTACTATTCTTCTTAATTTCCCTCACTAACTAAACTGCCCGAAGCGCCCCCCGACTCGAACCTCGAGTTAACTCTAAAACCACAAACAAAGTAAGAAGAAGAACCCACGCACCAAGAAATAACATACCTCCACCTCCCGAATATATCAACGCAACACCCTCTATATCCCCTCGTATAACAGAAAGCTCTTCAAGCTCATCTACTGACACCCAAGAAGCCTCATACCATCCACCTCAACAAAACCAAGAAAGAACCAACACCCCAATTAAATAAATTATTATATCCCCTGCAACAGCCCGACTACCCCAACTCTCAGGAAAAGGCTCAGCAGCAAGCGCTGCTGAATAAGCAAAAACAACTAACATCCCCCCTAAATAAATTAAAAACAAAACAAGTGATAAAAAAGAGCCACCATGGCCCACTAACATTCCACACCCCATCCCAGCTACCACAACTAATCCTAGCGCAGCAAAATAAGGAGATGGATTAGAAGCAACCGCAACCAACCCCAATACTAAACCCAATAAAAACAGCACTATAATATACGTCATAATTCCCACTAGGATTCTAACCAAGACCAGTGATATGAAAAACCACCGTTGTAATTCAACTACGAGAACTATTAATGACGGCCTTACGAAAAACTCATCCTCTCCTAAAAATCGCCAACGATGCACTAGTAGACCTACCAGCCCCATCAAACATCTCTGTTTGATGAAATTTTGGCTCCCTCCTAGGACTCTGCTTGATTATACAAATTCTAACAGGCCTCTTCCTTGCTATACACTACACCTCAGATATCGCCACAGCCTTCTCGTCCGTGGGCCATATCTGCCGAGACGTTAACTACGGTTGACTAATTCGTAACATACACGCCAATGGCGCATCCTTCTTCTTTATTTGTATTTACCTTCACATCGGACGGGGATTATATTACGGCTCATACCTTTACAAAGAAACATGAAATATTGGCGTAGTCCTGCTCCTCCTAGTAATAATAACTGCCTTCGTAGGCTATGTACTTCCCTGAGGACAAATATCGTTCTGAGGTGCTACCGTTATTACCAACCTCCTATCTGCGGTACCTTACATCGGTAATACACTTGTCCAATGAATTTGAGGAGGTTTCTCAGTAGACAACGCAACCCTAACCCGTTTCTTTGCCTTCCACTTTCTTTTTCCCTTTGTAATTGCAGCAGCAACCATCATTCACCTCCTATTCTTACATGAAACAGGATCAAACAACCCCCTAGGACTGAACTCAGACGCAGACAAAATCCCCTTCCACCCTTACTTCTCTTATAAAGACCTTTTAGGTTTTGCAGCCCTCATTATTATCCTCACCTCCCTCGCACTATTCTCCCCGAACCTCCTGGGAGACCCTGACAACTTCACCCCCGCCAACCCCCTAGTAACACCCCCTCACATTAAACCCGAATGATACTTCCTCTTTGCATACGCTATCCTGCGATCCATTCCCAATAAACTTGGAGGAGTATTAGCCCTACTTTTCTCCATCCTAGTTCTTATACTAGTCCCTTTACTCCACACATCAAAACAACGAGGCCTAACATTCCGGCCACTCACCCAATTCCTATTCTGAACCCTAGTCGCAAACGTCATCATCCTAACATGAATTGGAGGTATACCTGTAGAAGAGCCTTTTATTATTATTGGACAAATTGCCTCCCTCCTTTACTTCATAATCTTCCTCATTTTCCTCCCCCTAGCCGGCCACCTTGAGAACAAAATACTTAAATAAACTGCACCAGTAGCTCAGCCTTAGAGCCCCGGCCTTGTAAGCCGGCCGCCGAAGGTTAAAATCCTTCCTGCTGCTCAAAAAGGAGAGATTCTAACTCCCACCGCCGGCTCCCAAAGCCAAAATTCTAAATTAAACTACTATTTGTACTTAAAATAAACTTTTTATATGCATATATGTAATTACACCATACATTTATATTAACCATATAAGGGACATTCAAGGACATATATGTTTTATCAACATAACTAGGTGTAAACCATTCATATATCACTAAATGTATGAATACTCAAATAAAGCATGAATAAAGTTCATCAACATTCAATGAAATACCACAGGCGAAACTTAAGACCTAACTATTACCTTCATGTGTCAAGTTATACCAAGTACCCACCATCTCGACAAATCCCAGTTATTTAATGTAGTAAGAACCGACCAACGAATGATTTCTTAAGGCATACTCTTATTGAAGGTGAGGGACAATAATTGTGGGGGTTTCACCTAGTGAATTATTCCTGGCATTTGGTTCCTATTTCAGGGCCATAAATTGATATTATTCCTCCCAACTTGATTTGGCCTGGCATAAGTTAATGGTGGAATACATACTCCTCGTTACCCACCAAGCCGAGCATTCACTCTACAGCGCATTTGGTTCTCTTTTTTTATTTTCCTTTCAACTGGCATTTCACAGTGCATACAAACCTGTCAAATTAAGGTTGAACATTTTCCTTGCGAGCGGAGATTATCGTTGAAATGATTCAGGATTTTTAATTAGATAACTGCATATAAGGATATCAAGAGCATAAAGTGTGATTTTTTCTAGAAGTATTTCTATTAACTACCAATAAAACTTTTATAAACTAAACCCCCCTACCCCCCTAAAAATTTTATCATCGCTGTTATAGTTTGTTAAAAACTTATTATAGTAGGAAGATACCTAATAACTGTTCTAAATTCAGAGTATTTTTTTTATTCTTACAGTATTAAAAAAATTAATTTAATCTTTGATTAAAACATAAAAATAAAGCTATTACCCGAAATATTTCCTTAGTAAATAAAAAATATATATAATAGAAAACTCAGCATAAACATTTTATTTATTTTTACCCCTAAAAATTTTATCATCGCTGTTATAGTTTGTTAAAAACTTATTATAGTAGGAAGATACCTAATAACTGTTCTAAATTCAGAGTATTTTTTTTATTCTTACAGTATTAAAAAAATTAATTTAATCTTTGATTAAAACATAAAAATAAAGCTATTACCCGAAATATTTCCTTAGTAAATAAAAAATATATATAATAGAAAACTCAGCATAAACATTTTATTTATTTTTACCCCTAAAAATTTTATCATCGCTGTTATAGTTTGTTAAAAACTTATTATAGTAGGAAGATACCTAATAACTGTTCTAAATTCAGAGTATTTTTTTTATTCTTACAGTATTAAAAAAATTAATTTAATCTTTGATTAAAACATAAAAATAAAGCTATTACCCGAAATATTTCCTTAGTAAATAAAAAATATATATAATAGAAAACTCAGCATAAACATTTTATTTATTTTTACCCCTAAAAATTTTATCATCGCTGTTATAGTTTGTTAAAAACTTATTATAGTAGGAAGATACCTAATAACTGTTCTAAATTCAGAGTATTTTTTTTATTCTTACAGTATTAAAAAAATTAATTTAATCTTTGATTAAAACATAAAAATAAAGCTATTACCCGAAATATTTCCTTAGTAAATAAAAAATATATATAATAGAAAACTCAGCATAAACATTTTATTTATTTAAGATGTTGTTATCACATTACTACAATATTTCACAAAA